ATAAAAATAAATTCAAGAAAAAAAATATTTTTCACAATGATAATTATATCAACAATAATAGTAATAAGATCAGAAAATTGAATTAGAATGTGAATAGGACTAGAAATTAATATAATAATATTTATTCCATTAATAATAAAAAGAAAAAATAAAAAAAGCCCAGAATCAAAAATAATATATTTTCTTATCCAAAGAATAAGATCAATAGTATTTTTAATAACTATTATTGCAAATCCCATAATAATATATTCAGAAATAACAAGAGAAATGATAAAAATAATTATAGTAGCAAGAATCGCAATAAAAATAGGAGCAGCACCGTTTCATATGTGATTTACAGAGATTATTACAAAAATATCATGAAATAATTCAATAATTTTAATAACATGACAAAAAATTGCACCAATATCAATTATAACAATAATTTATCAGGAAAAAATAATCACTATGATCGCAATCATTAGAACAATGATTGGAGCAATTGGAGGTATTAACCAAACAAGAATTCAAAAAATTATAGCATTCTCATCTATTAATCATATAGGATGAATATTAATTATTTTAAATTCGGAAAGAGAAATTTGATTAAAATATTTAATATTATATTCAATTATAGTAATTATAATTATAAAAAGAATAGAAAAAAAATCTATTCAGTTTATAAATCAAATTCAAAGAATTTGTAAAAATAAAATAGAAAAAATAAACATTATAATTATAATAATAAGACTTGGAGGAATACCTCCAATAATAGGATTTTTGCCCAAATGAATAGCAATTCAATCAATAATAAATAAAAAAATAATATTAATTATAATAATTATAATCATAATATCAATAATTACACTATATTACTATTTACGAATAATAACACCTATAATAATTATTAATACAGAAAGAAATAAAATCATAATTAAAAAATCAAAAAATGAAGAAAACAAAATAATTATTATATTAAATCTAATATTGCCCGCAATAATAATTATAAATATATTTTAAAGCTTTAAGTTAAAAAAACTATTAACCTTCAAAGTTAAAATTATATTAAATATAAGCTTTAGCTTTAAAATAAAGCTACTTCAGAATTGCAATCTAAAATCATAAAATTGACTATAAAGCCTGACAAGAGAAAAAATTTCATATATAAATTTACAATTTACAGCCTAATAATTCAGCCACCTTGACAAAATTGAACAAATGATTATTTTCAACCAACCATAAAGACATTGGAACTTTATATTTTATATTTGGAATATGAGCAGGAATAATTGGTATATCTATAAGATGAATTATTCGTATTGAACTAGGACAACCAGGTTCATTTATTGGAGATGACCAAATTTACAATGTTATTGTAACTGCGCATGCATTTATTATAATTTTCTTTATAGTTATGCCAATTATAATTGGAGGATTTGGAAACTGACTAGTACCATTAATAATTGGTTCTCCAGATATAGCATTTCCCCGAATAAATAATATAAGATTTTGACTACTACCTCCATCTATTACACTTCTTTTATCAAGAAGAATAGTAGATATAGGAGCAGGAACCGGATGAACAGTCTATCCTCCCCTATCAAGAAATATTGCGCACAGAGGAGCATCAGTTGACATAGCAATTTTTTCACTACATTTAGCAGGTGTATCATCAATCCTTGGTGCCGTAAATTTCATTTCAACTACAATTAATATACGAAGAACGGGAATAACAGCAGAAAAAATTCCATTATTTGTATGATCAGTTGCAATTACCGCAGTACTACTTCTTTTATCTTTGCCGGTTTTAGCAGGAGCAATTACAATGTTATTAACTGACCGAAATATTAATACATCATTCTTTGATCCTACGGGAGGAGGAGACCCCATTTTATACCAGCACTTATTCTGATTTTTTGGACATCCAGAAGTTTATATTTTAATTTTACCCGGATTTGGACTAATTTCTCATATCATTAGACAAGAAAGAGGGAAAAGAACAACATTTGGAACATTAGGTATAATTTACGCCATGATAGCAATCGGACTATTAGGATTTATTGTATGAGCTCACCATATATTTACAGTAGGAATAGATGTAGATACACGAGCATATTTTACATCAGCAACAATAATTATTGCAGTTCCTACAGGAATTAAAATTTTTAGTTGACTAGCAACAATACACGGATCAAAAATTTCATATTCACCAGCAATAATATGGGCATTAGGATTCGTATTTTTATTTACAATGGGGGGATTAACAGGAATTGTTTTAGCAAATTCATCAATTGATATTGTATTACATGATACATATTATGTAGTGGCTCACTTTCACTATGTATTATCAATAGGAGCAGTATTTGCAATCATAAGAGGATTTATTCAATGATATCCATTATTAACAGGAATAACAATAAATCCAAAATGACTAAAAACGCAATTCATAATTATATTTTTAGGAGTTAACTTAACATTCTTCCCGCAACACTTTTTAGGATTAAGAGGAATGCCTCGACGATATTCAGATTACCCAGATACATACACATCTTGAAATATTGTTTCAACAATAGGATCAACCATTTCAATTATAGGAACAATAATATTTATTTTTATTATATGAGAAAGAATAGTAGCACAACGTAAAATAATTTTTTCAGAAAGAATAAGTTCAAGAATTGAGTGGCTACAAAAATACCCGCCGGCAGAACATTCATTCGACGAATTACCTATAACAAATAAATTCTAATATGGCAGATTAGTGCAATAAATTTAAGATTTATATATAAAGGAAAACCTTTTATTAGAAATAAGAAAATGATCACAAATCAATTTCCAAGACGCAAATTCACCTTTAATAGAACAATTAGTATTCTTCCATGACAATACAATAATCATTTTAATAATAATTACAGCAATTGTAGGATGATCTATAATAAAAATAATAATAAATAAAAAAATTAGACGATTCAATTTAGATAATCAAACTATCGAAACCGTTTGAACAATTATTCCTGCAATTATTTTAATTGCAATTGCAATGCCCTCCCTTCAAATTTTATATATAATAGATGAAATTAAAAATCCAATAATAACTATTAAAGCAATTGGCCACCAATGGTATTGAAGTTACGAATATTCAGATTTTAAAAATATTGAATTTGAATCTTATATAAAACCAACAAATGAACTTGAAATAAATGAATTTCGTCTAATTGAAACAGATAATCATACAATAATGCCAATTAATACACAAATCCGAATTTTAGTAACAGCAACTGATGTTTTACACTCATGAACAATTCCATCACTAGGAGTAAAAATTGACGCAACCCCGGGACGACTAAATCAAGGATCAATTTTTATCAATCGACCAGGAATAATATATGGACAATGTTCAGAAATTTGTGGAGCAAATCACAGATTTATACCAATTACAGTAGAAGCTATTAATACAAATGACTTCATTAATTGAATAAAAAATTATTCATTAAGTGGCTGAAAGTAAAGTAATGGTCTCTTAAACCAAGAAATAGTATATAACGAATACTCTTAATGAAAAAGTTAGTTTAAAAAAAACAATAATTTGTCAAATTATAAATATTATTTAATAATACTTTTTAATACCACAAATATCACCTATATGATGATCTACCCTATTTATATTATTTATTGCATCGCTAATATTAATAAATTCAATAATTTATTTTAACAAAAAATTTTCAATTAAAAAAAGAAGAAAATCAACAAAAAAAAATAGAATAAACTGACAATGATAACAAACTTATTTTCAACATTTGATCCGGCAACTTCAAATTCATATTCAATAAATTGAATTAGAACAATTATATTTATTATAATTATACCATACCCATTTTGAATAATAAAATCACGAAATTACAAAATAATAGAAATTATTATAAATTCAATACACAAAGAATTTAAAATATTATTACAAAAAAGCAAAGGAATTACTATAATAATAACAGCAATATTTATAATAATCCTAATTAACAATATAATAGGATTAGTCCCATACATTTTTACAAGATCAAGACATTTAACATTTACATTAACACTAGCATTACCCATATGAATATCAATAATATTATTTGGATGAATTCAAAAAACAAAAATAATATTTGCACATATAATTCCAACAGGAACACCAAGAATACTTATACCATTCATAGTATGCATTGAAACAATCAGAAATATAATTCGACCAGGATCATTATCAGTCCGACTAATAGCAAACATAATTGCAGGACACCTTTTAATAAGACTTTTAGGTAATAATATAACTAATTCAAGAACAATTATAATTATTATAATGATAAGAGTACAAATAATATTAATAATATTCGAAGCAGCAGTAGCAATAATTCAAGCATATGTATTCTCAGTCCTATCTACATTATATGCAAGAGAAGTTAATTATGAAAAAACAAAATCACCCATTCCATTTAGTAGATCCTAGCCCGTGACCTTTAACGGGATCAATTGGAGCCCTTACGATAACATCAGGAATTGTAATATGATTTCATTTAAAAAGAATAACATTACTTTTAATAGGAATAATCATTACTATTTTAACAATAATTCAATGATGACGAGATATTGTGCGAGAAGGAACATTTCAAGGAAAACACACCATTAAAGTAACAAAAGGACTAAAATGAGGGATAATTTTATTTATTGCTTCAGAAGTACTGTTCTTTGTATCATTCTTTTGAGCATTTTTTCACAGAAGACTAGCACCAACAATAGAAGTAGGAATATTATGACCCCCTAAAGGAATTAAAACATTTAATCCAATAGACATTCCATTATTAAATACAACAATCTTATTATGTTCAGGAATTACAGTAACATGGGCTCACCATAGAATAATAAATAGAGATCATAAACAAACCGTAAAAAGTTTAACAATAACAGTAATATTAGGTATTATATTTACAATTTTACAAGGATACGAATATATAGAATCACCATTTGCCATTAGAGACTCAATTTATGGATCATGCTTCTTTATAGCAACGGGATTCCATGGACTGCACGTAATTATTGGAACAACATTTTTATTAATTTGCTTAATACGAGCAACTAAATTCCACTTTTCAAGATATAAACACTTCGGATTCGAAGCAGCAGCGTGATATTGACACTTTGTAGACGTAGTATGACTATTCCTATACATTTCAATTTATTGATGAGGTAGATAATTTATTAGTATAAAAAGTATAGTTAACTTCCAATTAACAGGTCTTAAATAAGATAAATTAATATTAAAAATAGGAATTTCAATAACAATAGCAATAATAATCTCAATTATTTTAATAATAGTATGCTCCACAATTTCAAAAAAAGAAGCAAATAGACGAGAAAAAATATCACCATTTGAATGTGGATTTGACCCAAAAAGATCAGCACGCATACCGTTCTCAATACAATTCTTCCTAATTGCAGTAATTTTCTTAATCTTCGACATCGAAATTGTAATCATTCTACCAATAACAATTATTATTCAAAAAACAAGAATTATAATAATAATAATCATTAGAAGAATATTCATTATTACACTATTATTAGGACTATATCACGAGTGAAAAAATGGAATATTAGAATGATCCAAATAGGGAAGTAGTTAACAATAACATTTAATTTGCAATTAAAAAGTATTCTATAAGAATCTTCCTTAAAAAAAACAACCCCCTCACCCCTAAAGGGGAGCGAAGGGGTGAGGGGCAATGAAGTAAAAAATGTTACGTTTAGTTTCGACCTAAATTTTAGAGCTTAGCTCCTTGCTTATTAATTAAAGCCAAATTAGAGGCATTTCATTGTTAATGAAAAGAGTGGTAAAATACCTAATTAAAAGAGAATGAAGAATCTAAGGGAAGCTGCTAACTATCCTTTAAAGCGGTTAAAATCCGTTTATCTCTTATTTAAGTAGTTTAAATAATAAACATTTCATTTTCAATGAAAAATTGGAGGCAGCTCCCTTAAATATTTAAAAGGAAATCCTATTTTAGCCTCTTCAGGGCCACGCTTTAAATTTAAGCTATTTAAATAAATTAAAAATAAAATAATAATTAGAAAAAAAGAAAATATATAAATCTTAACATTATTTAAATAAAAAAACTGACTAAAAATACTTATTATTTTAAAAATTAAAAATAAAAATTTAGAAAACCCAATTTCACCTCAGCCCTTTTCTAAGGAAAGGTTAATATTATAAGAAAAAAATAAAGAAGGTTTATTTAAGAAATAAGTTCTGAACTTAGGCATAAATCATATAGTACCTAAAAAATTAATTAATTTATAATTAGTTAAAGTGTAAGGAAAAGAAAAGTTATAAAAGAAAGAAAACTCAAGTCCAAAAAATACGCCCATTAAAATAAAAATAATGGAAGAAATTTTTAAAAAAAAGGTTAAAATTAAAAAATTCAAATCAGAAAAAATTAACCAGCCGATAAAACTACCTCTTAAAACAGAAAAAAGAGTTAATAAAATTATAGAAGTATTTATATACAAGTCCTCATGATATCTTTGACAAACATATGAAAATGAAGGACAAATTAATCTATAATAAATTAAGCGAAAAGTATAAGAAACAGTCAACCCCACAGAAAAATAAAGAATAAATCAACAATAAAAATTGTTACCTGAAAAAGAAGAAAATTCTAAAATTAAATCCTTAGAATAAAATCCAGAAAGAAAAGGAAAACCACATAAAGATAAATTTCTAATTAAAAAACATCTTATTGTAAAAGGAATTTGTATAGAAAGAGAACCTATATGACGAATATCCTGAGAATCATTTATAATATGAATAATTAAACCTGCGCAAAGAAAAAGTAAAGCCTTAAAAAAAGCATGAGTTAATAAATGAAAAAAGGAAAATACAGAAAATCCTATAAAAAGAACTATTATTATTAAACCTAACTGTCTTAAAGTAGAAAGAGCAATAATTTTTTTCAAATCAAACTCAAAATTAGCCCCCAATCCAGACATAAATATAGTTATTATAGAAATTATTACAAAAAATGTACAATCAAACATTAAAAGCAAATCATTAAAACGAATTAAAAGATAAACTCCAGCAGTAACTAAAGTTGAAGAATGCACTAAAGCTGAAACGGGGGTAGGTGCTGCCATTGCAGCAGGCAATCAAGAAGAAAAGGGAATTTGAGCTCTTTTAGTAAAACCTGCTAAAATTACTAAAAAAAATAAAAATAAAGATCAATTATAATTCAAAAAATTATAATAATAAAAGTGCCATCTACCAAAATTTAATATTCATGCAATAGAAATTAAAATAGCAACATCCCCAATACGATTAGTTAAAACAGTAAGCATCCCCGCATTATATGAATGATTATTTTGAAAATAAATTACTAAACAGTAAGAAACTAAACCCAAACCGTCTCACCCTAATAAAATTCTAATTATATTAGGTCTTAAAATAAGTATAAATATAGAAAAAATAAATATTAAAACTAAATATAAAAAACGAACTTTATTAAAATCAGATATTATATAAGAATGTCTATATAAAACAACTATAGATGAAATTAAAAATACACAACCCCCAAATAATATAGACATTCAATCAAAAATAAAAGTAACAGAAACCAAAGTTCTTATAATTGTAATAAATTCCCAATCTAAAATATAAATTAAATTATTTCTAATTAAAACAAGTCCTAAAACAAATATAAACGCTCCTGAAAAAAATAAAAAAACAGATCAAACTATATAGTAAGAAAAATACATTATGGCCTAAAATTAAACAATACCTGAAATACCACAAATTTCAATTCTAAATTAAACTATTTAAACTAAATTAACAAAGTAAAAAGATCAGGCTTTAAAAAAACAAAATTAAGAGGCAATCAATGTAAGATAAGTAAATAAAATTCACGATAATTAATAGAATTAAAATTTTTTATACCAGAATATAAAATACCGTGCTGAGTATAAGAATATAAATAAATTCTATAACAACAACTTAAAAATGAGCCTAATATAAGAAAGAAAAATCTATAAGAACACCAGGATATAATTCTATTAATTAATATAATTTCACCCAATAAATTTAAAGAAGGAGGACAAGCCATATTATTAGCACAAAAAAGAAATCAAAAAAAAGATAAAGAAGGAATAATAGTAATTAAGCCCTTATTAATATAAAAACTACGACTATTGGAACGCTCATAAATAATGTTAGCTAAACAAAAAAGACCAGAAGAACACAAACCATGACCCACCATTAAAACTAAAGAACCACAAACACCCCAATAATTAATTGTAAAAATACCACAAATTACTAAAGCCATATGTCTAACTGAAGAGTAAGCAATTAAAGACTTAATATCACTTTGAAAAAGACATAAAAATCCAATTATTAATATACCAAATAATCTTAAAATAATAAAATAATCATTATAATATAAACAAGGGCCCCTAATTAAAAATATAATGCGAATTAAACCATAACCACCTAATTTTAATAAGACTCCAGCCAAAATTATTGAACCAGAAATTGGAGCTTCAACATGAGCTTTTGGGAGCCAAAAATGAAAAAAAAATATTGGCATTTTAATTAAAAAGGCCAAAATTAATCCAAGATAAATATAAAAGTTAAAATCAATTTTTATAAAAAAAAAGAAAGATCTATTAGAAATATTATAAAGATAAAAAACTCCTAATAATAAAGGCAAAGAACCAAAAAGGGTATAAAAAAGTAAGTAAAATCCAGAAGAAAGACGTTCAGGTTGATAGCCCCATACAAAAATCAAAATTAAAGTAGGAATAAGACTAGCCTCAAAAAAAACATAAAATAAAAATAAATTTATAGAAAAAAATGAAAAAGAAAGAAAAATTATTAAGAAAAAAATAACTATTAAAAAATATTTATTATTAAAATAAAGAGGTCTAGAAATATATATTAAAAAACAAATTCAAATAGTTAAAATAACTAAAACTAAAGACAACAAATCTCCCCCCAAAAAATATCTAATATTAGAATAATATCTACAAAATCTAAAATTAAAAATTAAAAAAAGTAATCTTAATAAAATTCCAGAGATAAAAAAAATATAATTATTAAAAAAAGAAATAAGGGCCAAAAAAAAATTATAAAAAAGAAATATTATCATAAAAGACCAGAAAGAGAATTAATATTATCATTACCATGACAACGAATTAAAGAAACTAGAATTGAAAGGCCTAAAGCTCCCTCACAGACAGAAAAAGTAAGAAAAAATAAAATAAAATAAAATTCAAACCCATAATTTAACAAAAAAATAAAAAATATAAAAAAAATACCAATAACCAAAAATTCTAATCTTAACAAAGTTAACAAAATATGTTTTCGCATAGAACAAAAAGAATAAATACCAATTATAATTATAATAAAAAGGAAATAAAAAATCTCAAAATAAAAAATAAGTTTTAATAGTTTAAAAAAAATAATGATTTTGTAAATCATAGATAGTAAAAACTTTAAAACATCAGTAAAAACAAAAAGTCATCTTTAATCTCCAAAATTAAAATTTTAAATAAACTATTTACTGAAAATAAAATTTCTTATAGCATTAATAATAACTAAAACAATTATATTTAAGTACATAAAACACCCCTTAAGAATAGGAATAATTTTAATTTTAATGACAGTAAATTTATCAATTATAATAAATATAATAATTAATTCCCCATGAATATCTTATATTCTAATTATTGTAATATTAGGGGGAATATTAGTATTATTTATCTATATAGCAAGAATTGCATCAAATGAAATAATGAAATATTCAAATAAAATAATAATTATTATTATAATCACTCCTATCTGAATAACAATAATTAAAAGAAAAGAAATTAAAATAAATATTAAAAATCAAATAAATATAGAATTTGAGCCAATTATAACAATAGCACAAATATTTGATTATCAAAACTCAATTATTACCGTAATCATAGTAATATATTTATTATTAACAATAATTACAGTAATATTTAATACAAAAATTCAAGAAGGGCCAATACGAAAAAAAACATAATGAAAAAACCCATACGTAAATCGCATCCACTAATTAAAATTGCAAACTCATCATTATTTGATTTACCATCACCATCAAATATTTCATTATGGTGAAATTTTGGATCATTACTAGGAATATGCTTAATAATTCAAATTATTACAGGAATTTTCCTAGCCATACATTACACAGCAGATATTGAAATGGCATTTAAAAGAATTATTCATATTTGCCGAGATGTAAATAGAGGGTGACTTTTAAAAAGAATTCACGCAAACGGAGCATCAATATTCTTTATTTGCTTATATTTACATATTGGACGAGGAATTTATTATGGATCATATAAATTATTTATAACATGAGCAGTAGGAGTTGTAATATTATTCTTAATTATAGGAACTGCATTTTTAGGGTATGTTTTACCATGAGGACAAATATCATTTTGAGGAGCAACTGTAATTACCAACTTATTATCAGCAGTACCGTACTTAGGAGAAGAATTAGTAAAATGATTATGAGGAGGATTTTCCGTAAGAAATGCCACACTTACACGATTTTTTACTTTACATTTTTTATTACCATTTATTATTGCAGCGATATCTATAATCCATTTATTATTTCTGCACCAAACAGGTTCTAATAACCCAATAGGAACAAACAGAAATTATGACAAAATACCATTTCATCCATATTTTTCAGTTAAAGATATTATAGGAATAACAATTATAATATTTATATTTTTAATATTAAATCTATGGGAACCACGAATACTAGGAGATCCAGAAAATTTTATCCCGGCAAACCCTATAGTTACTCCGGTCCACATTCAACCAGAATGATATTTCTTATTTGCTTATGCAATTCTCCGATCAATCCCAAATAAATTAGGAGGGGTAATTGCAATAGTAATATCAATTCTAATTATTATTATAATTCCATTTACAGATAAAATAAAATTTCAGTCAAAAAGATATTATCCTATTAATCAATCAATATTTTGGGGATTTATTACAATTGTAATTTTATTAACATGAATTGGAGCGCGACCTGCAGAAGAACCTTATATTATTACAGGACAAATCATTACAATTACATATTTTATATACTTTTTAATCAATCCAATAATATTAAAATTATGAGATAAAATAACAAACTAGTTAATTAAGCTTTAGAAAGCTTTTATTTTGAAAATAAAGGAAAATGGTTAAATTCCATTATTAACTTCACTAAAAAAAATGATTTACAAAATTATAAATATAAATAAAATAAATCCGATAAAAAAAATTAAATAATTTAAAGAAATAGGCAAAAAAACCCTTCAAGTTAAATACATAAGCTTATCATAACGAAAACGAGGCAAAGTTCCACGAACCCAAATAACCAAAAAAATAAAAAAAACAACCTTTAAATAAAAAAAAAATCTAACAATATCACAACCAAAAAAAAAAATAGAACTAAGTAATCTTATAAAAATAATATTTATATATTCAGAAAGAAAAATAAAAGCAAACCCCCCTCTTCTATACTCAATATTAAATCCAGAAACCAACTCAGATTCACCCTCAGCAAAATCAAAAGGAGAACGATTTACTTCAGCTAAAAATCTTCTAATTCAACAAAAAAGTAGAGGAAAAGAAAAAAAAGTGAACCAAACATAAAACTGATAATAATAAAAAGAAATAAATCTATAAGAATAAACAAAAATAAAAACACAAATTAAAATTAATGACATACTTACTTCATAAGAAATAGTTTGTGCCACAGAACGAAGAGCTCCTAATAAAGAATAATTAGAATTAGAAGATCAGCCACATATTAAAACTCCATAAACACCAATTCTAGTACAACAAAGAAAAAATAAAAAAGCATAATTAAAAGAATAAATATTAATAAAATAAGGAAAAGTTAATCACAAAGAAAAGGAAAGGAAAAGTATAAAAATAGGAGAAATATAATAAATAAAAAAATTAGATATATAAAGATAAGACTGTTCCTTAAAAAATAATTTTAAACCATCTCTGAAGGGCTGTAAAAGGCCTAAAAAACCTACTTTATTAGGACCTTTACGAATCTGAATATATCTCAAAACCTTACGCTCTAAAAGAGTAACAAAAGCAACGCAAAGTAAAATCATAATTAAAAGAAAAATAAATCTAAAAATAAAAATGTACTATTTGTAAAAATATTTACATAAATAAATTCTAAATTTATTGCACTAATCTGCCAAAATAGCTTAATTTAAATCAAAAACAATAATAATAATTAGCATAATTGGTCCTTTCGTACTAAAATATGCAAAATAAGGATAGAAACCGACCTGGCTTACGCCGGTCTGAACTCAAATCATGTAAGAAATTAAAGGTCGAACAGACCTAGAAATTAAAAATACTGCTCCTTAATCTAATCTTAATTCAACATCGAGGTCGCAAACTTAATTCATCGATGTGAACTCTCCGAATAAATTACGCTGTTATCCCTTAGGTAACTTAAACTTAAAATCCATAAAAAAGGATCAAAAAAACAAAAATTTTTGAAAAATAAAATTAAAAGTTAAAAAAATTTTAATGTCACCCCAACAAAATTTAAATAAAATTTACAAAAAAAATATAAACAAAAAAAATTATAAAAAAAATAAATAAAGTTCTAAAGGGTCTTCTCGTCCTATAAAAAAATTTCAGCTTTTTAACTAAAAAATAAAATTCTTAAAATTTAATTAAGAAAGAATATATCTCATCCGACCATTCATACCAGCCTTCAATTAAAAGACAAATTATTATGCTACCTTTGTACAATCAATATATTGCAGCCATTTAAATAATCATTGGGCAGGCCAAATCTAAAATTATAATCTATAAAACATGTTTTTGTTAAACAGGTGGAAATAAAAATTGCCGAGTTACTAAATAAAAATTAACAGAAATACTAATTTAATCATTATTAAAATAAATAAAAATTATAAAAAAAAATTTAATAAAAATATAAAACAAAAATAAATCTAAATAAAAAAATCATAATTATAACAAAATAAAAGATAGAAATTATTAATCCTACAAAAAAAATTAATTTTAAATTTATAAAAATAAATTAGAGATTATCCCCCAAAATACTAAAAAATAGTAAAAAAATAATATAATTAAAAAAATCAACTATTAATCTGAATTAAATTCAATTATTAAATAACCAGATATAAAATAAATTGAAAAGCATATAACCTCTATTTAAAAATTAAAAATATTTTTATCACAATAAAAAACAATTTTAAATAAATCTTTATTTTTCGGGAAAAAGAAATAATTCAAAAAAATTAATTAACCCTGATACAAAAGGTACTTAAAAAAATAATTCTTATTTAATAAAAAATAAACCTTCACAGTATAAATAAAAAAATAATTCAATAAAAATTACTAAAAAAAAAATTAATTTTATTAAAATAAATAAATAAATAAAAAATAAATTAAAATAATCAAAGAAGACAGGATTGCACTGACAATTTATTAATGTAAATAACAAAACTCACTAAAGAAATTCTTCGAAGAACAAGGCCCACCTTCCGGTAGGCCTACTTTGTTACGACTTATCTCATCTTAAGTAACGAGAGCGACGGGCGATGTGTACATAATTTAGAACTAAAATCAAAAATATAAATTAATAAAATTTACAATCAAATCCAATTTCAAATAAATCAAAAAGAAAAAAATCCAAAATTTTAAAAATGTAACCCATCTCCACTTTTATATAACTGCATCTTGACCTAACATTAAATTTATAAAAAAAAAAGAAAATTATCTTAAAAGAACATTCAATGACAGCGATATACAAACAAAATAAAAGTAAAAACTATCGTGGATTATCAATTAAGGGACAGGTTCCTCTGAAAAGATTAAATTACCGCCAAATTCTTTTACTTTAAAGAACATAACTAATAATAATAAAAAAATTTACATTGAAAATAATAGGGTATCTAATCCTAGTTTAAAATAAATCAATTTCACATATAATCTAAACCAAAAATTAAAAAAAATTCAAATTTCACCTAAGAAATATTTATTTAAATAAAAAAAAAATAAATATAGAAAAAAAATTCTTAATATCACCAAATGTATAACCGCGGATGCTGGCACATCTTTAACCGGAAAAAAATTAATTTCTGATTAAAACATTAGTTAAAAAACAAAATTAAATACTGAAAAATAAACATTTAGAAAAACGCAAAAACTTACATGTAAAGAATTAATAAAATAAGAAAACAAAGCAAGAATCAAACTTTTTAAAAAAAGAAAAAAAAAGGAACATTAAAATGTGGGCTCCCGCCCCCCGCAAGACCTTACCCCCCAATAAGTATTTATATAACTATAACCTTCTTATTAGTATATACAACTATCCATCTTCTTATCTTACCATAACCCTTAACTCTAATAAATACTTATATATAATGTAATCTTATTAATGTCATTCTTATCTTATACACTCTGATTCATGTCCTTGCCTATTAACCAACACTCTTATATACCATAAATACTTATATATGTAACACTTGTTGCAACAGCTACCACCAATACCTTATATTAGCTTACCTTTTAACTCACCCTAAATACTTATTACTACAGACAACCCTTGCCCTAAGATCCCATTGTTTACTATAGGCTCTACCCGTATGTTGTAGCCCCTTCGTTGGCACAGCATCCTCCCTATCTATTTCTTTTTTGTTACCTTTAACCTTTCCTGTCCATTCTACCTTTATTTATATGGCTATCCCCTTTAATTCTCATAAATACTTATTATAATCATTGACTCCTACTTCTTTAACATCTACTAGACCTAACTATACTTATATGACAGGACTATTCTACACCCCCTCCGGGATAAATACTTATTAGAAAGGAGTGACAGAGACTGATCCTGACCCCCCCCCACTAAAACACATTATTTATTAAAAAAAAGTTTTATAACGGAACATTAAATTTTCTAAAATGTTCCTAAAAAATAAAAGTAGCAATAAATAAGATGCCTGAATAAAGGACTATTTTGATAGAATAGAAAATGCAAAAATATTGCTCTTATTACAACTTAAAGAATTAAACTCTAACTAAGGAAATCAAAATTCCACGTGCAACTTACACCAAATTGTAGAAAGATAAGCTAAATTAAGCTTTTAGGTTCATACCCTGAATATAGATAAAAATCTTCTTTCTA